TCAAAGAAATTATAGAATGGATTTCTGCCTATGTCTAGATCTGGAATAAATGGAAATTTTATTGATAAGACCTTTTCAATTGTAGCCAATATCTTATTACGAATAATTCCGACAACTTCGGGAGAGAAAGAGGCATTCACCTATTACCGAGATGGTGCGATTTGATTCTTTTTTTTTTTTTTTTTTTATTATTCGTTCTTATTTAGTTATTATAAATTATAAATTAATTATAAATTAATGTATTAATATATTATAAAATATTCTAAATTAATAAATTATAGATTTATTATAAATATTTATTATAATTATAAAATTATAAATCCATTTTATATTTTTTATATATTTTATCATTGTTTCTTTTATAGTTATACTTTTTTTATTTTACCGCTCTCAATCTTAGGAGAAAGACACTCAGGATAGAAAGGGATAGAAAGAAAAAAAAAATTATTGAAATAAATCTACGCTTGTTGAAGGTGAAGTTTGTAAGTAAAACAAGCCCTTCTGTCGTGTATCCCCGATTAATGCAGCCTCAGATGCTTCAATTGTCGATTCTAGAGTATTGAGCGAAAGGTTACACCTATGGGTTAGGTCAAACCTACTCCACTAGTACCAATAGGAGGCATAGGGGAAGAGGCACTACTCCTAGGAATCAACAACACGAAAACTTTGTTATAAATTATCCCTTTTCTTTATCAGGATCGGGACTAACAAGAATGGTTGGGACAACAAACATCCATCTCGTTCGTATTTTGGATACCCATATAACCATCGAAGACTGTTGAAGTGACTAATTCCTGGAAATTAAGAGGCGTTGAAGACAAAGAAATTGTTGGAGTCACCCTTTTTTATCTAGTACCAACATGCTTGAGTTAAGGAAAGTTTTTTTACAAGAAGGTTGGCTAGAGATTTCTTGTAAAAACACTAGTCCCACCCAGTTTATAATGAGACTATTTCAATCTTTGTGGATTCCATGTATTATTCTCATTATGCACATAAAGGAGGAGCCGTATGAGATGAAAATCTCATGTACGGTTCTGAAACGGAGATTCTTTGAATCGAACGACGGCCGTAACGGATGTCGGCTCAATCCGAAGGAAATTATGCAGAAGCTTTACAGAATTATTATGAAGCTATGCGATTAGAAATCGATCCCTATGATCGAAGTTATATACTCTATAACATAGGCCTTATCCACACAAGGAACGGAGAACATACGAAAGCTTTGGAATATTATTTTCGGGCACTAGAGCGGAACCCATTCTTACCACAAGCTTTTAATAATATGGCCGTGATCTGTCATTACGTGCGACTATCTCCACTATAGAAAGGGAAAGAAAGAGCAAATCCGTTAATAAATACTAGAAAAAACAGGCTTTCTACATATGTATCGTCCAAAACAACGATTTTTATCAGCTGTAGTAAAGAAATACACTTCATAGAAGTGGAAATATGACGAAATCGGTATGCCTAGATACTTTATTCTATGGATAAAGGATCTAATTGAAAAGGAAGCGCCGTAAAGATCAATTCGCGAGATTTTGGGCCGGTACAATAAGAACTGCTTACTTATGTCATGATATGAGATAAAAGTTAGGAATCCACTTATGTAATAGAGTTGATCCCCTAAGGTATTGAGCAGCGGTGTAGCATCAGATCCCAACGATAGTAAGTCTTTTCCTTCTTATGAAGAAAGTCTTTTTCAAAGATTCTATATAAATTTATATACGAAACCGAGATAGTTACCTTTCATAAAATTCTAATGATAGCGGAAATGCCTATACTTTATGAAGGTGGGAGAAAAGATAAAACTGATTAAATCATTAAGCAAAATTCAAGTTTGAAACTCATAACCTCTTTTGGTTAACTCGAGAGAAAAAAAAATGGGATACTAAAAGAATTTGACTGCTGAGCCGTATGAGGTCGGAAACTCTCAAGTACGGTTCTAAGGGAAGGAATTTACCCGCCTATTCCGACCGGGGAGAACAGGCCATTCGACAAGGAGATTCTGAAATTGCGGAGGCTTGGTTCGACCAAGCTGCCGAGTATTGGAAACAGGCTATAGCGCTTACTCCTGGTAATTATATTGAAGCGCAGAATTGGTTGAAGATCACAAGGCGTTTCGAATAAGAACACTATTTTATTCTAACTATTTTATTTTTTTATTTGTTATAATGAATTGTTTATGAATTGTTTGTTGTCTCTATCAGTCAAATAAAACAGATCATTTCTCTGGGAAGAACCAATCAAAAAATTTCATTATATCCCTTCTCCTTCTAAGATCGTTCTATTTCGTCTGTTATTTCGTAGGGATAAACGATATACAAATAAGTTAGAGAATATATTTCTTTTCTGCTATTAATAATAATAACTAATAAAAGTAAAAGAGACCCTCGAATGACTAAATAGAAATACTGGTATGTCTCTTAGTAATGACTAATGACTGTTCACACGGTTTGGAATAGAGTAATAGTAATATATTCTACGTAATACATAAAGTGTC